TTTTTTATTATATTATATAATAATATTAATAAAAAAATCCAATTCAAAAAGAATCCATTTTTTTGTAATCTCTAGTAAAAGAATTTTAGAGAACGAATCGGGAGACAATCAAATGGAAATAAGAGATGCAAATAAGAGTCTGAGTATGCAAAGAAATCTATCTTGATTCTATTCTATATTTTTTATTTTTGACTTAATGAAATGGGGGGTAAAATAAAACATAGGTCTTTTTATTCGTACCTAATTAGTACGATGCATTTCCTTACTACTCCCAAGGATATTTTTTATTTATGCTTAATTTAATATTTTTCAATTCTACTATAAATCAGGTAAGAACTTGTTAGATGTTCTAATTGGATGTTTCGTCAATGGTGTTATGACGGAATCTTTTTTTGACTCTGTACCAGCGATTCCACTATTATTATAAGATATTCTAAAATTTTTAGTGAAAAATAAAAACGAAAATAATACAAGAAAAATTAGTAAACAATAATAAAATAATTTCTTCATATTGATAGAGATAGGAGACAAAATTTACATGGATATAGTAAGTCTTGCTTGGGCTGGTTTAATGGTAGTTTTTACATTTTCACTTTCCCTTGTAGTATGGGGAAGAAGTGGACTCTAAGAGGACTACTAATTGAGTTAAGGGATCAAAATGTCTCAATTATTTTATAGCGAAGTTCTTCCATTTTTTAACTATTGAATTTTGTTATTTTATTAATACTAATTAATGAAATGCAATTCGATACTTCATTTTGAAACTCTATTGTATTCCAGTGGTGTAATATAATATTGAAAAAAAAAAAAATACTCTTTAAATCAAACAAAGAAAAAATGTGGACACTATGGAATTGACATTCCATAGATATCTATAGATATACCCATATGAAAAGAAATATTTAAATTAGTCCATCCATATTAAACTTCTTTTTTTTTTAAGTAAAACATTCCATTTTTACCATACCGTAATAGATAGTATAGTAGAAAGAAATCAAATCTATTTCTTTCTACTATACTATATGGATTTCATAGAATTCTGCTGATTGTAGTCTGATCATTTTATTTAAAAGAAAGACCCGAAATGGAAACCCTTTTTTCTTTATTCAATCATTGTCATCGCATTGATAAGAAATCAGAAGTCATGTTTAATTAAAATTAGTCACTTTGACTTACCGTTTTTACGTAAATTATAAGTAAAAAGGCAGTAGGAACTAGAATGAAGAGTGCAGTAGCTATAAATGCGAGAATATTGACTTCCATAATCTCTATGTTTTCTTTCTCTTTTATTTCTAATAAATACTTCGGGATTTAATCCCATAGAAATGAAAAATCTTTCGTCAGTAAATTCAGTGGTATAAATTTTATCTCGATGATATAAAATCGGATCAATATCAAGAATAACAATATCTGAGCTATCAAATCAATTCATCGTCGAGAATTAAATAGTATAACATAGGAAGATCTTTTATCCATACCAAATAAAAATAAAAATTACTTTCTGATGCAATGAAAAATTCCTTTTTCTTTCTTCGTCCGAACCTTTACCTTAAACTAAAAAAGAAAAAAGGAATCCCTGTTAGAAATGATATTTTTTTCTTTTTTATTCCCTTTCACATACGAAATCAATTGATATTTTTTGGATTTGTATCCATCGGGACTGACGGGACTCGAACCCGCAGCTTCCGCCTTGACAGGGCGGTGCTCTGACCAATTGAACTACAATCCCAGGGAAAAAGTTGTATAGCATACATATTCTTACTATTTCATTCAAACCCTTTGTTTTTCTATTTTAGATTCGAACGAACCCCTGTACTGTAACTGAAAGAGGCAGACTTATCTATTGCTATTTTACTTATCTATTTATATTGATATTTTTATGCGTCTGCACTTTAGCGAGATCGACACGGATTATTCGCAATCCGTTCCTTATTGCTAACTTGATTGAAAAATCAATGAATCAAGGAAACAAAAAAGACTCTTTTTTTACTTTAATCCTTTCCTAAGACTTTATACTTTTAAATCCCGATAGGAATTTTTCAAAATCCGAATTTGTGGAAAAAATATGTAATATGGAAAAAAGAAATAGCACTCGAGATTTTATCCTTCTGTATGGGAGCCCATTGGTGATTTTCAGAGAACACCAAATGGGTTATATCATTTCATGGGTTATATCATTTCATGGTGGATCAGCAAATTTTTGGGCCGAGCTGGATTTGAACCAGCGTAGACATATTGCCAACGAATTTACAGTCCGTCCCCATTAACCGCTCGGGCATCGACCCAGGAAGAATCCATTTTAGTCTTTATTGATAATCCCTGATCAATTTCCTTTTGTAGTACCCTACCCCCAGGGGAAGTCGAATCCCCGTTGCCTCCTTGAAAGAGAGATGTCCTAAACCACTAGACGATGGGGGCATACTTGCTCGACCTCCATTCTACTATGTTCATACATAGTATGAACAGTTTTTTGAAATTGTCAATATAATGGAATGATATGATTCGATCAGAAGGATCTTTCAGAATTCCTTAAAATATCATTTAGATTTCGAAATTGTTCATTCCAATCACCAATCTATAAAAAAATAATGCGAAAGAAAACAAAAGAAAGAGAGAATCCTTTCAGGGAATGATTTATTTTCTGGAACAGGCGCGGCATTAACACCTCATTTCTTTCACTTTCATTCAGTGTTAAGAAGATTGAATTAGTGGGTACATGTATCAATGAAATGAATTTTGTGTTATGATGAAGATGATTTCAATTCGAATCGGTTTTGAAAAAATCCATTCCATTGATATTTATCAAATCCAATATCAAAAAATCATTTTTTTAACTATACTCACTAGGTAAATCCAATTTATTGTTCGTTAAAAAGTTGCTATGTACAAAAAATAGATTTATTCTATATATATAATTTGAGTATATGCAGTAACAAATAGATGTACTAAACTCATATCCATATTGGATGGTTCCTTATTCGGGAATTGACTCAAATGGAGCCCCTTTAACTCAGTGGTAGAGTAACGCCATGGTAAGGCGTAAGTCATCGGTTCAAATCCGATAAGGGGCTTTTTTGTCAAAAAATGACAACAGTAGTATTCCGATTTGAAGGAAGAATAGAGATATTCTTAATATTTGTAAGAAGTTTCTCTTTGTAAAAAAAAACTAAGGAATAGTTGAATTTCATTAAAAAATCGAGTTTTTATTCTATTAAAATTAAATTATTGTTATCATTCGAATGAATTCGAATAGAGTAAACTCATTCTAGTTAGAAAGTGAAAGAGTATTCTTTTATATATATCTATTTTGTGATATTTCCTTTAATTGTAAAATATTTCTATCCTATTTTCTATTATTCCAATCAAAAAATGGGAAAGATTCTAAAAAAAAGTAAGTGGACCTAACCTATTGAATCATAACTATATCCACTATTCTGATATTCAAATTGGATAGAAATGAAATTCGAACAGTGGATCTTTTTTGTTTTTAATATCTCTTTAGTTCGGACTCCGCAAGAATCTGTCAATATTTCGGATTAAATCTTATTGTTCCTAGGAATAAATTGATACTCCTCTTCTCCACGCAGAAGGGTTTATTCTATTCTAAGTTCCAACATATAAGTCATTTTACATATAATTCATTTTACTTTAAAAATATATTTTTTCCGAATACAAGAAAAGATCAAATTACATTTCTATTATTTCTTTAAGATATGAGATATCTATAAAAAAAATAGAAAAATCCATCAAATCATGACTTCGAGTATCAAATATTTAATTTTCATATTTATGCATACTAGATTTTTAAAGCAATTAATGGACGAAACTTTCACTTAGAATCTATTATTTTTAATAAAACTCCATAAAACTCCATACAATATTAAACAATATTAAAAAATCTGATAGATAGATAAAATAGATAGATAAAAAAATATTCGAATTTCTTACCTCGATCTGCAAAAAAGGTATACTTTGTAATTTTTTTAATGTGAACGAAAGAAAAATACAACTAAAGAAGACAATAAAAGAAATTAAAGTAAAATAGAAAGTAAAAATATGATCCTATAGTAGTTTCCTAGACATACAAATTAGAAGAATATATAAAACTTTTTTTTTTCACGAACAAGATTCAAGAATAATATTATTTGATAAAAGGAGAGTAGTATGTCTGGGGATCTGCTGGTAACAAAAGTCGATCATTTCATTTGTTTCTGGAATAGTTCTTTAAAAAATTTATTTATCGGATTTACGAGTCATAAGACAATTCCCGCGTCATGACTTCATGACTTACGGAATTTATTAGAATAGAAAGGAATAACCAAATTAAGTTAATGGATTTGACCTAGATTAAATATCAATCGACAAAAAAAGTATTTTTCTATTCGAAACCCATGTAGAAAAGAAGGGACAGTCTTCGAGAAATCATATCATATATAAAATGAAAAAATCCTCGAAGGTTCCATCCCTGAAAATGCTAGGGGGTGTTCGGAAATGGTTGAAGTAGTTGAATAGGAGGATCACTATGACTATAGCTCTTGGTAAATTTACCAAAGATGAAAATGATTTATTTGATATTATGGATGACTGGTTACGGAGGGACCGTTTTGTTTTTGTGGGTTGGTCCGGTCTATTGCTCTTTCCTTGCGCCTATTTTGCCGTGGGGGGTTGGTTCACAGGTACCACCTTTGTAACTTCATGGTATACTCATGGATTGGCAAGTTCCTATTTGGAAGGTTGTAACTTCTTAACTGCGGCAGTCTCTACTCCTGCTAATAGTTTAGCACACTCTTTGTTGTTACTATGGGGTCCTGAAGCACAGGGAGATTTTACTCGTTGGTGTCAATTAGGTGGTCTGTGGACTTTTGTTGCTCTCCACGGTGCTTTCGGATTAATAGGTTTTATGTTACGTCAATTTGAACTTGCTCGATCTGTTCAATTGCGCCCTTATAATGCAATCGCATTCTCCGGTCCAATTGCTGTTTTTGTTTCTGTATTCCTGA